AAAACTTGTTGGTACTGGACCAGAGAAATTCTTATTACTAGTAAAGTTCAGCTTTACCAAACTGCTCAAACGCCCCAACCTTTCAGGGATGGTGCCAGAAAGCTGATTCTTTCCCAGATACAAGCCTTGAAGCTTAAGCGAATCGCCAAACTCCGGAGGAATGAGACCAGTAAGCAAATTCCCAGATAAATCCAACGTTGTAAGATTTGTCAGGCGAGAGAGTGATCTTGGAATTGATCCAGAAAGCATGTTATTGCTTATCAAAAGATCTACCACGACCACACAGTTCCCCAGGTATGGTCCCAGACAACCTATTGTAAGACAGATCAAAAACTCCACGATGTTGAGCGTAGCTCAGATCAGGTATATTAACCTGAGAAAAAGACAAAGATGACTTGGAAGGAATCGACCCGGATAGATTATTATGAGAAAGAACTAGGCATTGTAGTTGAGCCAAGTCAGCAAGATTCTCTGGTATAGGCCCATTAAGATTGTGATTTCCAAGGTCCAATGTGTATTCAAAGGTCCTTTCAACTACTATTACAGCTCGTACAACCTTGAGTAATCTGTGTATCTCAACTAGTGAAATAAGTTACTTGCCTAGTGCTACTCCTCCTCCACAGAAGACTTGCTAGAATAGCTTGCATGGAGAGCTACCACCTTTCTCTCTTGACTTTGCTTCGGGTAAACTAACTTTCTTTAGTCTCTATCCTTCTACTAGCCGACTAGGAGTTAGAAAAGCCTGACTTCACGCTTACAGGGTACTAAGATTCACTGCTTTTCTCCTCTAGCCACAGACATACTTGACTACCACAGACCTCCTTTACTACTTGAACTATCAAGCCAATTAGTAACACAGGCTCCTTGTCCGGCTGGGAAGGATCTATACACCAATATCTCGAGAGGAAGTACTGCACTGCCTGGACAGCTAAAGGATGAACTCTAAAGTTTCCCATTGGATAAGATAGAGCTAATTCTGTATTACCCTCAAATAAAGGGGATTTTTCTACATCAAGAGAAGGTGGTTTAAAGAATAATGCCAGCTGGGACAGATCTTATTTGAAAGAAAGTTAGCAACCGTTGGCTTGTAGGACTGTGCTACTGGACTGGGTTGGCTACTCTCTGTGATCCCAGCTGCTATTATCAGATAGCTAGGACTGATTCTACAGCTCCTTCACACAGGGTACGGAGGGGGGATACCTAAAGAGAAAGTTTAGAGTTCTTACTTCCAGCCTTCGTTGCTTCACTCTCCTAGGAAGGACTTTACCTCTCTATCTTATAGATGTAATAGGATTTAGAATTCTTCCTCTTAGAGCTTTCCCTCATATTACAGTACTAGAGGCATGGAGGAAGCATTGAAAGGAAGGAATGAAAACCTTACTTACTCCCCTATACCTGAAGGACATATCAAAGAGGATATAACCGTAAGAAGGAATATAAATAAAAACTTGAGGCTGGTTGAGTGAAATACGGCATGAAACCAATACTAGAAGAGTAAGGAGGAAGCATTAGAAGAAAGGGTTCCTCCCTCATAGCACAGTCCTATGGCTTCTTAGAGAAGGGTAAAGGCACTCATAGCAAGATTCAAAACTGCAAACAGAAGACTCTAATCACTGGAAGGAAGCTAGGCAGGAGCCATTCAAAGCTTCGAGTTACCTCAGCTTGAGAGCGCTAGATAGAAGGAGTTATAATGCATTCGATCCCCTATATAGATCCTGACGAGAAGACGAAAAGATGCATCGTCTTATCATCTGTTCTGCCTTTTGCATCTTCCTTGAAGGTTATAGCAGACGAAGACGGAAGACATTGATCTAGTTATCTTTTTATCTATCCTCTTTCTAAAGATAGATAAGCAAGGTTTTTCTCACTACTGGCAAGAAGCCTTAAGAGAAGAAGCTCTTTCTAGTGGAAGAGGCTGGGCAAGCACATCAAAGGGCCAGGTTTTTAGTAGTTCAGGGTTGCCGAGAGCCCCAGCATAGAACTTTTATCTGACTAGGAGCAGCTAAGCCCCTACCTATATAGTCAAGAGGGATGGAGCCCCGAAAGAAGTAAGGCTAGTCGATTTCCAAGATTTTAGTAGCTCAGGTAAGGTTCCCGGGATTGGAGTGGGTCTATTAGCACAGGGACAGACCTGTTAGAAGAATCCCTACGGCATCCTTAAGAGGCTCAAAGATCTTGAAAAAAGAACGAGTGAGGACGTGTCCAATCTGAACCAAGCTCAAAGCTAAAAAAGAATAAGGAAACACACTCTTTGTCGGAACGAGGAAGAACTGTTGACGTAAAACCCGCTTTTCCGCTCTTTCCCTCTCTTCTTTGCGACAAGCTTCGGAACCTAAGTCAGAGAGATGAGATCTCATTGCTAGTGTTCTTAGATAGTAGGGACCTGCTTGTGCCAATAGCAAAAAACCAGATCGTTGCCCGAACTACCCTTCTCAATGCCTGTTTTCTTACTTTCATTTCTATTGTAAATAGTAGTCAACGGCTCGCTCAAAGGAAAATCTAACAAGCCAATGTTTGCATTCGGGCGAGTGCATAGCCATCGATCTCGAGTGATCCCAGTCTATGATCTAGAGTCCCTAAGAAATTACTGTAAGATGTGAATGATGCTTTTCTTTTGACTTTCCCTAAGATGAAGCTAGAGTCGTCAAAGTCCATAGTCGACAAAGAAAGAATGATTTAGTTCCGATTCCCTGTCTTCATCTTTTCTAGAAAAAGACTTCCATTTCTCTACTAGAGTACGAGATCAATTCAAAGAGGACTAGATTGACCCTGAGAAAGAAGATTTTTTGGTAGAATGCTAAACTGAGAAGGCTAAGTAAGCAATGAATCGCGGAGAAAGCTCTTTTTTTTTCCCTTAACTTAGTATAAGTAAGAAAGACAGTCCGATTTCCTATGCCGAAAGATCGATCTGGTTTAGCGCTTTTCATTTTTCTTTTTTTGGTATTGATCCTGGCTCAGAAGGAAGACCAGAAAGGTGTACCGGTGGAGCACTTTACCTTATTATAGATTATAGAAAATAAAAAAAGAAAGAATTCCCCCTCCCTTATGCTATCTGGATCTATGGTAATGAAATCATTTATCTTCTTATCGCAGAAAGATTGAATGTCATTTGTGATTAGCAGTCAAATGGAATGAGCATAATCAGAAATATGGTTTGTGGCTCACTTCGTACCTCTTCTAATCGTTGATATTGAAACGCAAAGGTCTAAGCTAGTAAGTAGCTCATCCCTAGCTTTTTCTTTCTTGGTATGTGGTCTCCTGCCATTTTTCTTTTTTATAGCACTGTAGTTGCATAAGCAGTCAAGTTCAGGGGACGGAGTTCAAGGCGAGTAGTCTCTGGAAGTAGGTTCATCCCCCTCTTGGTTGGCGATGGCCAGGTCTTTTGGTATAAATGACTTGCGATAGTCTAGCTAGCGAAGTAGGGTAGGATAGCAAACGAAGCGATAAGGAACGGAGTCTGTAGCTGCCCTTCTATCTTTCTTTTAAGAAAAAGAGTGAATCTATAGAGAGCTAATAGACTATATGCTTCTAGTACCCGAAGGTGAAATAAGCAAGGCTAAAGTGAGTCTCGTGCGCTAAGCAGGAGTAGGTCTTTGGTCAGTGCGCCCACAAAGTAAGGGAGGTTAAGACTTTTCTTACATAGACGGAAGTTTCACTTCAAGCTAATGCGTAATTAAGAGAGACTTTCACTATGCTAAAGTGCAGTGGGCTAGCTTTAGTTTGCCTGGTCTGGTATCGATGCATGCAATAGGAGTTCTAGTCTTGCTATATGTCTGAGCTTGTTCCCCTCTATACAGTGCAGGTTCGAAGACTAGGCGAAGATCGGAGACTAAACACGAATCATCAATTCCTTTGACCATTCGTTTTGAGCCTCCAATTCTTTTAGAAATGCTAACGAGGTTCAATGATGCCGACGAAGGGAACCAGCTGAAAGGTTATCAAAGGCAGGCGCGTAACATAGGCAGACTCATAGGAGAAGGCTGTGCGTGTAAATCCCAACTAGAGAGCTCCTTTTCATTCGATTTCTATACTATAAAGGGCGGCTACTCGACCTATTTGGAAAGAGCTACTCTAAAGCCTATTCTGTTACTTTTTAGCCGATTTCAGTTTCAAAGATCACTTTTCTCAGGCCAAGACCGTAGGAATAAAAAATCCACTTCTCATTCAGGAGCGGGAAACTCAATAGCATTCAAAACCGTCAGGATTAGAACGGATAGAACGGTAACCGAAGGAGCCCATTTCTTTTCCTTCGCCTTTCTTTCATTTCATTATAAAGTTCCTTCTTTTTGTTACCCGGCTTTGATGAGATAGGATCGGTAAAAGGTCTGACTCTATGGTAGCCGCCTTGAAACAATTTCCCTTAACGAGCTACGAATCAAATAAGGTTACGGGCTTCCTGCCCTAAGAGTGGGTATTCGCAATCACGAAAGTACACTCCTGTTGTCTGCTAATCAATCCGAGACAACAACAACAAAGCGAAAGACTACATTTTAGAGAGTATTAGAGGTTATTGAGCTGGTGGCCGGCCCCCGACCAAAAAAGACTATTTCGATTGTTTTTACAATTCGATGACATATTTCCCCCAGAAAGTATACAGCAAATTCTTTCTGTGAAAACGGGGAAAATTCAACGTATGGCAGAATTAGATCCTGATCCTTTTTGGACCGAGCAAAGCAAAGAGACTGAAAGTAGATAGGAGTACAAGGGCATTTCAAACGAAAGGTGCATTTCCTCAGTTGATAGAAGAAAGAGTGCAGCCCAGCGCTACGGCTTAGTTAGGGGGCTAAGAGCCATGGCTGACTTATAAGGAGAGTCTACGGTAAGCAGAGAGTCCACGGCACCTAAGCTATTCACATATTAGGATTGGTTAGTAGTCTTTGATTATGAGACTAGGGAAAGTGAGACCATAGCCCTAAGCTCTTCTTTAATAGCTTATAGTGCGCTGAACTGGGAAAGAGAATGAAAGATTGATCTCCTATTGTAAGCAAGACCCTAATCTA